ATTTCGGATCTAATCAATAGTGATATGAAAGAGTATCTTATCTGTGGATACGAAGTATTCCGGTGATGCCCACCATCCGAGTCTGAGCTCTTGGAATAGGTTTGGTTGGCAGCGGATCAAAAAATCTTGGTGATCTTCTCTATATAATTGATGAGTAGTCCGTTTGGAAATAATCCGCCCCACACCCACCGCCCGAGTATATGATTCAACAGGACTTTCTAAAGAGGTATATCTTTGCCTCTTAGACAAGAGAATAGCAAGTTACAAATTCTGTTTTTTTTTTAGCCGGTAGTAGGGGTATCCAATCTTTGAATTTTTTTCTTTTTTTCATATAAATCCTTGACTTAAAAAAATGTATTCTATGCTAAATTCTAACGACAATAATTTAACGAAAAGAGCTTAGTTGAAGGATTCCTTCAATTCAGGTAGTAATGTAATCGGTCTACGAGAAGAGTACAATTTCTTTTTACTTCATAATTATTTGAATTTAAAGTAAATCGGAGCTCCTTGCTTCATTGGATGTTCAGATCAAATATATCTCTACATGTACACTTTTTCTATTTTTTATTTCAAAAAGATTCGGTTTTTCCGTTTCTAGTATGAAATTCTTCATCACCTAATTCAATAAACTAAGGTCTACTCTCAAGCTAAGGTTGGTTTATGAAACCTAATATGAAAATCATATCTAACTAGTTAATGGTTCCAATTTGACCTAAAATTTGGGATCTATTACTGGAAATCCTTTTTTTATCTATTGAAATCTATTGAAGAATATGAAATGTAGAATTTGATATTATTAAAAATTTTTTCTATTTTTGATTCTCTTTTTTTATGGCGTATTTATTTTTTTCAATATAGTTGTTATTGACAAACCGATATCAATAATATATTATATTATTGACACTAAATTGTTGAAATCTATTTAAGAATATGAAATGTATAATTATTAAAAATTTTTTCTATTTTTGATTCTTTTGTTTGATTCTTTGTCAATATAGTTGCTATTGACAAATTAGTATGATATAATATAGTATATCATTGACACTAAATTGTTGAAATCTATTTAAGAATATGAAATGTAGAATTATTAAAAATTTTTTCTATTTTTGATTCTTTTGTTTGATTCTTTGTCAATATAGTTGCTATTGACAAACTAGTATGATATGTTTTATTATATGATTAAAATCAGTTTTTTTATTTTTATATCATTAAAATGGTTATTTATTCTTTTCCCCTAATCTATAAAAAAAAAATTAAGAAAAAATATGTTTATGAATCCAGATGATATAATTATCCTCGCACGACGTGCAATAGACATGTGTCTTGAAGAAATGAGAGACCATGTCGAACAGTTTTATACTATGAGTTCGGAAGAGCTTGAGGAGCACTTTCAGTACATTCATAATATAGAAGGTACTCTCTATGAACCGGGTACTGTAACAATATTTAATCTTATTGTGCGGCTCGAAGATTATATTTCAATAATTGAGGAGAATTACGTCTCCCTTCTCTCCAGAACGGATAGATTGTTCATATTGAGAGTAAGTACATATAGAAATAACCCGTATGTTAGATACATAGGTCATCTCGAGTATGAACTAAACGAAATGATATGGAGATTGAAACGTGCGCATAATTTACCTCCGTTCCATAAAAAAAAAGGCCGGGTTCAGTCTTTTTTTGATTTCGTCAAAAAGCTTATAAACGAAAAGATATGGGGATTGAGAAGTCCGCCCGATTTAGACCCATGGGACGAAGCACTAAATGTCAGTGTCCCAGTTGAGCCTTTTTTTGATTTTATCAAAAACCTGATCCTTGACGAAAAAAAATTTGTCAAATAATTCAAAATTTTTGACAATGTAAAAAAAGCCAACTGTCTTTTTTCTTAGACACAGATGACAAGTTACAGAATAAAGAATTTGACTATTTTGACTTTCATGAAATATGGAAAATGTATCTATGGATATTTTATCAAAATCAAATTTACTGTGAAATTGAATCAAATTGGTACCTTATTCCTTTTAACGAAGATATATCAAGGGTATTGAATATACCCATAAATGGTGATGAGTATGATGATAAGAGATTTGACGAATTATTACACGAGGAAAAACTTGAAGGCCCTCTCAATTTTCTTCCCTCAGATGAAGAGGAACTCGATTCATAGGGTCTAGATCTAGAGGAAATAGGGTCTAGATCTAGATCTAGAGGAATCCACTGTAGAGCAAACTTGTGCAGAAGAATCCACTGCAGAACAAGTTTCTCCAGAGCAAACGTCTACAGATACAGACGAATTCACTGCAGAAGAATCTATTGTAAAGAAATATACTCTAAAGGAATTAGTGGAACTATTGCTTCTAGTTCTTCTAGAAGCAAAAGAAGAAATAGAAGCAAAAGAAGAACTAGAAGCAAAAGAAGAAATAGAAGCAAAAGAATAACGAGAAGCAAAAGAAGAACTAGAAGCAAAGGAAGAACTAGAAGTAAAAGAAGAACTAGAAGT